CTTTTAGAGAGTCTCCGTTTAGAAAAACTATCCTTGTCTTTGTTTATGTCTCGGGTTGGAGCAAATTATTATAATTCGTCCCCGTCGACGTATTAGTCGACATTTTTCACAAATTTTACGAACAGAAGCCCTTATTTTCATATTTTTCATTCCTTAATTTTGACTAAACATACTTTTTGTGACGAAAAAAAGTTTCGTTAAATTTTAAAATCGTAAATTTTCATATTTTTCATTCCTTAATTTTGACTAAACATACTTTTTGTGACGAAAAAAAGTTTCGTTAAATTTTAAAATCGTAAATTGTATTCCTATAAAATATAAAAAATAAAAGGAATGTTGAAGTTGAAAAAATTACCTAATCATTCGAATTTTTGTTGGGGAGTCTAGAAATTAGACGTTTTCTGGTCGAATTATAAGCACTAACTTCTATTTTGACTCTATCTCCTGATGGTATACGTATAAAATCGCCTCGGGCTTTTTCTGAAGCATAATTTAAAACCAGATTTTCATTATCTAATCTAAACGAATCCGTAACATATTATTGCAAAGTTATTAAGAAATTTAACCTTTCTGAATCCCTTTTTTTTGTTCTTTTTGTTTTCTATCTAAAAGTCTCTTGAAATATCAACTAATCTAATGTAGGAGGAATGATATTAGAAATCTCTTCTTTACTATTTTTTTTTCACAAATAGGGGAAGTTCAGATACAATTTAAATATCGAAAAGATTACCATATATAACACAAGATTTCTCCACCGATTCTTTCTAGTCGAGCCTCTCGGTCTGTCATTATACCCCGAGAAGTAGAAAGAATTACAATCCCCATTCCACCTAAAATTCGCGGAATTTGTTGATAGTTAGAATAGATTCGTAGACCAGGGCGACTGATGCGTTTTAAATTTAGACTCGTTTGACATGGTCCTTTCCTATTTCTTCTATGTCGTAGGGTTAAAGCCAAAAAAAAAAATTTGCCTTCCTGGTGTTTCCTCACATTTTCAATAAAACCTTCTCGTAAAAGTATTTTAATAATGTTTTCGGTGATGTTAGTAGATGGTATTCGAACGGTTCCTTTTCTATCCATGTCCGCATTTCGTATCGAGGTTATTATGTCAGCAATAGTGTCCCTACCCATGATAAACTAAACTTTTTGTTGCCTCGTAATTTTGATATAATCAACATACTTTGTTTTCATTTTTTTTTTTTTTTTATGATTTATAAATTAAATATTATTATTTTCTTTTTATTAATTTTATATTTTTTTTATATTTTATATATTTTTATTAAAGGTATATGCGTGAAACACAATCTACTAATTAATTTTAATTTAATTGATTTCGTTCAAATATCAAATATTAGAAATCATGTAATGCTCTTATAACGCTTTATTTTATAATACTTCAGGTGCTAATGAAACTATTTTAGTGAAATTTAACTGTCTCAATTCCCGAGCGATTGCACCAAAAATTCGAGTTCCCTTTGGATTTCCTTCTTGATCAATTACAACTGCAGCGTTGTCATCATATCGTATTATCATACCGTTGTCGCGTTTAAGTTCTTTCGAAGTACGCACAATTACAGCTCTGATCACTTCAGATCTTTCTAGAGGTGAATTTGGGACTGCTTCCTTGATCACAGCAATAATAACGTCGCCGATATGAGCATATCGGCGATTACTAGTTCCTATGATTCGAATACACATCAATTCTCGAGCTCCGCTATTATCTGCTACATTCAAATGGGTCTGAGATTGGATCATATTCTTTTTTGAATCTGTTATTTCAATGGAAAGGGGCAAAAAAAAGAAATATTGTTTGTCCAAAACAAAAAAAAAGAAACTTGCGAATTTTTTCCTAACAAAGGCCTTTTCCTTTTAGTTCTGTATTCCTATCTCAAAATAATGAATTGAGTTCGTATAGGCATTTTGGACGCTGCTATTGAAATAGCCTTTCTGGCTATATTTTCTGCTACCCCGCCCATTTCATAAATCATTCTACCCGGTTTAACGACAGCTACCCAATATTCGGGAGATCCCTTCCCCGAACCCATACGTGTTTCCGAGGGTCTTAGGGTAACTGGTTTGTCGGGAAAGATACGTACCCATATTTTTCCACCGCGGCGTACATTTCGTGTCATTGCCCGACGCCCTGCTTCTATTTGTCTAGACGTAATCCAAGCGGGTTCAAGTGCCTGAAGAGCATATCTACCGAAACAAATACGATTGCCGCGAGAAGATACGCCTTTCATTCTTCCTCTATGTTGTTTACGGAATCTGGTTCTTTTGGGGTTATAGTTGATGGTTGTTTCGCAATTCCATCTCTACTGCAGAACCGGACATGAGAGTTTCTTCTCATCCAGCTCCTCGCGAATGAAATGATTATGATTAAAAAGAAAGTATACATATGAATAATATACTGAATCTTGGGATTCTTTTGATATTTGATATTTTTACCCAATTTATTTGATTCTTTGATATTGATATTTTACCCAATTTATTTAGTAGA